ACAATCTGATTTTCGTCGAGACATAATCAAAGGTTCAATGCGAGCCCAAAGATGTAAAACAGTTATTTGGGAACTTTTTCAAGCAAATGCACATTCTCCGCTTTTTTTGGACAGAATAGACAAATCACACCCTTTTTTTTTTGATATCTCCGAACTGATAAAACTCATTTTTAGAAATTGTATAGGAAAGGGAGCAGAATTCAAAATTTCAGATTATACAGAAGAAGAAATAAAAGAAAGGGAAAAAAAGGAAAAGGACAAAAAAGAAGAGAACAAAAGAAAAGAGAAAGCGCGGATAGAAGTAGCAGAAGCCTGGGATACCATTCCATTTGCTCAAGTAATAAGAGGTTCCATGTTAATAACTCAATCGATTCTTAGAAAATATATTATATTACCGTCATTGATAATAGCTAAAAATATTGGCCGTATGCTATTATTACAATTTCCTGAGTGGTCTGAGGATTTAAATGAATGGAATAAAGAAATGCATGTTAAATGCACCTATAATGGTGTTCAATTATCAGAAACAGAATTTCCGAAAAATTGGTTAATAGACGGTATTCAAATAAAGATGCTATTTCCTTTCTGTCTGAAACCCTGGCACAGATCTAAGCCACGGTCCTCTCATATAGATCGAATCAAAAAGAAAGGACAAAAAGATGATTTTTTTTTTTTAACGGTTTGGGGAATGGAAGCTGAACTTCCTTTTGGTTCTCCCCAAAAACGGCCTTCCTTTTTTGAACCCATTTTTAAGAAACTCGAAAAAAAAATTGGAAAATTGAAAAAAAAGTATTTTATATTTCTAAAAGTTTTAAAAGAAAGAACAAAATTTCTAAATATCTCAAAAAAAACAAAAAAATGGATTATCAAGGGCATTCCGTTTTTAAAAAAAATAAAAAAAGAACTCTCAAAAGTAAATCCAATTCTATTATTTAGATTGAGAGAAATATATAAATCAAGCGAAACTAAAAAAAAAAAAGAAAAAGATTCTATAACCCGCAATCATATAATTCATAAATCCTTTAGTCGAATTCAATCTACATATTGGACAAATTTTTTACTGACAGAAAAAAAAATGAAAGATCTGACTGATAGAACAAGCACAATCAGAAATCAAATAAAAAGAATTACAAAAAATAAAAAAAAAGTGACTCCAGAAATAAATGATAGTCCTAATAAAACAAGTTATAATGCTAAAAGATTGGAATCACCAAATTGGCAAATATTAAAAAGAAGAAATACTCGATTAATCCGTAAATTACATTATTTTATAAAATTTTTCACTGAAAGGATATACGCAGATATCCTTCTATCTATTATTAATATTCCCAGAATTAATATACAACTTTTTGTTGAATCAACAAAAAAAATGATTGATAAATCCATTTACAATAATAAAAAAAATAAAAAAAGAATTAATAAAACAAATCAAAATAAAATGAATTTTATTTCGACTATAAAAAAGTCACTTTATAATATTAGTAATAAGAATTCACAGAATTTTTTTGACTTATCCTCCTTGTCACAAGCATATGTATTTTACAAAATATCACAAACACAAGTTCTTAACTTGTATAAGTTAAGATCTATTCTTCAATATCACGGAACGTCTTTTTTTCTTAAGACTTCAATAAAAGATTATTTTGGAAAACAAGGAATAATTCATTATGAATTAAGACATAAGAAACTTCGGAATTCTGGAATAAATCAATGGAAAAACTGGTTAAGAGGTCATTATCAATACCATTTATCTCAGATTAGATGGTCTAGATTAATAGCAGCAAAATGGAAAAATAGAATCAATAAATGTCGTACAATTCAAAATCAAGATTTAAACAAAGAGAATTCATATGAAAAAGACCTATTAATTCATTACAAAAAACAAAACGATTACGAAGTATATTCATTACCAAATCAAAATGAGAATTTTCAAAAATACTATAGATATAATCTTTTATCTTATAGATCTATTAATTATGAAAATAAGAGGGACCCATATATTTATGGATCACCATTCCAAGTAAATAAGAATCGAGAGAGTTTTTATAATTACAACACACATAAACATAAGGGCAAATTTTTTGATATACTAGGGGATATCCCTATCAAAAATTATTTAGGAAAAAGTGATATTATGTATATGGAAAAAAATCCGGATCGAAAATATTTTGATTGGAAAATTCTCCATTTTTGTCTTAAAAAGAAAATCGATATTGAGGCCTGGATCAAGATCGATACCAACAAGAATAAAAATACTAAAACCGGGACTAATAATTATCAAATAATTGATAAAATTGATAAAAAAGATCTTTTTTATCTTACGATTCCTCAGGATCAAGAAATCAATTCACCCAATCAAAAAAAAATATTTTTTGATTGGATGGGAATGAATGAAGAAATACTAAGTCGTCCTATATCGAATCTGAAACTTTGGTTCTTCCCAGAATTTGTACTACTTTATAATGCATATAAAATGAAACCGTGGTTTATACCAAGCAAA